TTAAAAACCCATTCTAAAGTGTTAGAGGCATTCAAAATTTATTTTTAAATATAATTAATGGATTTTTAGTTATCCTATTCCTTTCGTACTAAGGATCTTTTAGGTCTTTTGAACTGTAGATAGAAACCTTCCTGTCTTGCGACGGAATGAACTCAAATCATGTAAGATTTTAAAGGTCGAACAGACCTACCTTTGGTAACTTCTGCATTACCAGGATATCTTAATTCAACATAGAGGTGACAAACTTTATTTTCGATGAGAACTCTAAAATAAAATTATCCTGTTATCCCTAAGGTAGCTTTTATTAATTAATCGTTTTACTTTTTATAAAGAGAAAACGGGTCAATATAGCCTACGATAATAATTGTTAAACTTTTTAGTTATACAATAAATTAAATATTAATATTGCTTATCTTTGTTGTATTTAAAAGACAGTCGCCCCAACTAAACTACCAATCTCCCTAGATTAATGATTATTTTCTTATAAAGGGTAGGGAAACTATAGTTAAGCTCTATAGGGTCTTTTCGTCTTACAGTTTAAAACAGCATCTTAACTGTTATTTCAATTTATATTAATTTTTTTCTAAGACAGTGGAGTATTCGTTCAACCATTCATACTATCCATCAATTAAATGGCGAGTGATTATGCTACATTATCACGGTCAAGGTTACCGCGTCCTTTTAAACTTATTTATAAGATTTTCTCTTATATGATTTAAAGATCACTGGGCAGGTTACACCTTAGATATTTTCTAGGGCTATGTTTTTGGTAAACAGTCGATACTCTATTTTGCCGAGTTACTTAGAAAAAATTGTTTATTTTTTTATCCTTTCTTGATTTAGATTATACAAATTATAATTAAAATATTTCTTGAGTTAATTATAAATACCCCTTTTTTGTTGAGGGTTTGTATTACCTTATTCATTGTAAAATAAGAAATTTTAAGGGTAAATTTATTAATAATCATGCTTACATTATTTCTTTTATTAATTTTCATTATTGATAATAAAATACTCTACTACTTTTTAATTAGAATTTTTGATAGAAGGTTAAATTTAATTTAAAAAGTTAAATTTTTTATTAAATAAACTATTACGTACTCTATAAAATATGGCAGTTTCTAAGCCCACTTTTTTATTGTGTTAATAATAAACTCTTTTTTTTTATTTCTATAATATTCATAAATTTCTAATTAAGATTGTTATCTTTTTAACAAATAATGTTTTAACTATTTGTTTGACTTTTTAAATTAAGTATTACTTATATAATTTTCGTAGAGAACCAGCTATATCCAAGTTCGATTGGTTTTTCGCTGCTAATTGCAAATCTTCTAAGAATTTTTCTACATTCATTAGTTGGTTCATAAAACTGTTCACAATTAGATCACTTGGTTTCGGGTTATATTAACTTTATAGTTTCCTAAGCCTTATAGCTTGCTAATATTTATTCTTGTAAGCCCATTATACAAAAGGTAAATGAGAATCATTGTTTAAATCTAGTAATAATAAAATTTCCTTCACAGTACTAATTCTATAGATAAATCTTTTAATAATTTATGTAAAAATCATTTTTGTCGGTAGATTTCATTCGCCACTACTTTCTACTAATTCTTTAAATTATACTAAGATGTTTCAGTTCTTTTATTATATTTTTTTTTAATTTTTATAAAGTAATTTATTATTATTCATAAGATTAAGATTTTCTATATTACTTTACTAGAATTTTTAATAATCTCTTAAAGAAGATTTAAGTTAAAATCATATAAAAATTAATTTTTACTGCACTCTTGATTAAGAGTAGAAATTATGTTAGTTTTTAATAATATGAATTTTTATAAAGATGCATCAGAATTTAGCCAATTAAGTTTTCCTGATTCTGCTAGCCCTATAGGTGAACAATTAATATTTTTTCATGATGATATTATGTTTATTTTACTACTAATTACTATGTTAGTTGGTTGAATGCTGTTATCAGCTATTTATAATAAACATTATTATAAATACTTAGTGGAAGGAACTTTTATTGAAATTGTTTGAACCACTATACCTGCTATTATACTTTTATTTATAGCTTTTCCATCGCTTCAACTTTTATATTCTATGGATGAAGTGATTGACCCTTCTTTAACGATAAAAGCTGTAGGTCATCAATGATATTGATCATATGAGTATTCAGATATAGATGAAGAATCAATTGAATTTGATTCATATATGATTCCTTCTTCGGACTTAGAAGAAGGGGATTTAAGATTATTAGAAGTTGATAACAGAGTAATAGTTCCTGTTAATACTCAAGTAAGAGTAGTAATAACAGGAGCTGATGTAATACATAGCTTCGCCGTTCCTTCTTTAGGAGTTAAAGCTGATGCTATTCCCGGACGTTTAAATCAAGTTAGTTTTTTGGCTAAAAGACCTGGAACTTATTATGGACAATGTTCAGAAATATGTGGTTCTGATCATTCTTTTATGCCTATAGTAATTGAAGCAGTTTCACAAGAAAAATTTGTTAGTTGAGTTGAAATGAAACAAGAAGAAATGTAATATGGAGTTTATCTCATTTTTAGGGGATTCGATTAAGTAGATCAAATAGTCTTCAAAACTATTAGTGTTGGTTCAAATCCAACATCCTCTGAATGTCTCAACTTGATATATCAATTTTTTATAGTCACCTTTTAGGTTTATTATTAGTATTATATATATTTTCTCATTTTTCAGTAATTATATTATCTACTTATTATTATAATTACAAATTAAGAAATTTAGAAGAAAAATCTGAAACAATTTTTTTTGGTAAAGTTAATAAAATTGATACTTTAAATAAAATTTTGGAATAATGGCTTCTTATTTCGATCACTTTATAGTAACTAGGTTAATAACTGATTATATTACTGACTCTTTCATTATCATGGTGTCAGTTTTAATCTTGTATATAGTTTTAAGTAAAAATCAATTTATAATACCTTCTAGATTTCAATCTGTTTTAGAAATAATTATTGAACATTGACAAACTGTGGTACAAGAAAATTTAGGTCAAAAGTCAGATTACTATTTATTACCATTAGTAACATTATTTATGTTTATTTTAGGGATTAATTTATTAGGTTTCTTTACTTATACATTTCCTCCTACTACACATGTTATTCTTACATTTGGTTTGGCTTTCGGAGTATGAATTGGTGTTATGATTTTTGGTTTTTATCGTTATAGATCCTCATTTTTTAGTATGTTTATGCCAACAGGAGCTCCTTTAGGTCTTTCTCCTTTATTAGTAGTTATTGAGATAGCTAGTAATATTTCAAGACCTATAGCATTAGGTATGCGTTTAGCAGCTAATTTAACTGCTGGTCATATTTTATTAGCAATTTTAGCTGATTTTAGTTGTAAATTACTTTTTTATTCTTATAGTTTAATTAATTTATTTCCTATTTCCATTATTATGTTTATGACTATTTTAGAGGTAGGAGTATTAGTTATTCAGGCTTATGTATTTTGTTTATTATCTATGATTTATTTAAAAGATAGTTTAATTTTACATTAATATGGAAAAAGTTTATCATCCTTATCATTTAGTTGATCCAAGTCCATGACCATATGTCATGGGTTGTGCTGCATTATTGACAACTTTAGGTGCAGTTATATATTTTCATTATAGCCAACTATTAATGCTTATTTTAGGTTTATTGTCTGTTGGTTTATGTATGTTTTTTTGATTGAGAGATGTAGTAAGAGAAGGGACTTATCAAGGTTACCATACTAAAGCTACGGTCCACGGTTTAAAACTAGGATTTTTATTATTTATTATATCAGAAGTATTGTTTTTTGTTTCATTTTTCTGAGCTTTTTTTCACAGTAGTCTTTCACCTTCTATAGAAATAGGGGTTTTGTGACCTCCTATTGGTATAGACCCTTTAAATCCTTTTTCTGTGCCTTTATTAAATACTGCAATTCTATTAAGTTCGGGTGCAACTGTAACTTGAGCTCATCATAGCATAGTTAGTGGAAATAAAGATGAAGCAATAAAAGGTTTAACTTTAACAGTTATTTTGGGTTTAATATTTACAGCTTTACAAGCTTTTGAATATATTGAAGCTCCTTTTTGTATTGCTGATTCAGTGTATGGTTCAACTTTCTTTGTAGCTACAGGATTTCATGGGTTTCATGTAATTGTAGGAACTATATTTTTATTTATATGTTTAATAAGATTAAGTAGATCACATTTTACTAGATCTCATCATTTTGGATTTGAAGCTGCATCATGATATTGACATTTTGTTGATGTAGTCTGATTATTTTTATATGTATGTATATATTGATGAGGTTGTTAATTAGCCTTATGGCTTAGTAAAGTAAACTAATGGTAAGTTATTAGGCTCATAACCTAATTATGAGGGTTCAATTCCTTCCTTTACAAATGAAATTAACTTTAATAAATATAATAATTTTTATAAATTTTATATTAACTTTATTAGAATTTAAAAATAACAACAAAAATTTTATTTATTTAATATGTTCTTTTTCAATTTTAGGGTTTTTATTAGTAGTAAATAGTTATTTTAATTCTTTTATGTTTGATTTAGATTATTGAAAGTGTTTTTTCTTAGTTTTGGTGTCAATTTTATATCTAATAATTGTAAATTTAATTGAAGAAAAAACTTTTGACATTTATCTTTTATGCTTATTAGCTTATTTAGGGTCGGGATTAATAATTTTAAGTGATAATTTAATATCTTTATATTTAGGCTTAGAATTACAAACTTTTTCGATTTTCATTTTAATAGCTAAAAATAGAGCATCAATAAAAAGTGCAGAAGCTGGATTAAAATATTTTATTTTAGGTGCTATTTCTTCTGGTTTTTATCTTTTAGGGGTAGCTATTTTATTTTTATCAGGATTTTCTTTAGAATTAAAAGAAATTATTATTTTATCTTATGAATATATAAATTTAGTTAGTATAATTTTTATTTCTTTGTCTTTTTGTTTTAAACTAAGTTTATTCCCTTTACATTTTTGAATTCCTGACATATATGAAGGAACTTCTTGGGATATAATAAGTTTAATTTCTACATTACCTAAAATTAGTGTGATTTGTTTAGCTATACAATTAATAATTAATACTAATTTATTTTTAATTTTTTCTGTTTTTTCTATTATAATAGGAACATTAGGAGCTTTAAATCAAACTAAAATAAAGCGTTTATTAGCTTATAGCGGAATAAGTCATATAGGTTTTATTTTATTAGGTTACTCAATTCTAACTAAAGAAAGTTATATTATTGGTAATTTATATTTATTTGTGTATATGATTATAATGATTTCTATCTTTATTCTAATTATTAATAATAATTTTAAAAATAAATTTATTATAGAATTATCAGGATTAAAGTTTGTAAATAAAATTTACGCTATAACTTTATGTTTGTTAATATTATCTGTAGCAGGTATACCTCCTTTATCAGGTTTTATAAGTAAGTGATTTCTTCTATGAGTTTCCTTAGAATTTAATTATAATATAGCTTCTTTTATTATTGTATTATTTTCAGCTATTGGAGCTGGGTATTATTTAAGATTAGTTAAAATAATTTATTTTCAGAAAAAATCCTCTTATTTTTTATGACAAGATGTTTTAAAACATAAAAAAGAGAAAAATGATTTAAATTTAATAATTTTAGGTTTTCTTTTTTTTATATGTTTATTTTTAATATTAAATTTTTCTTTTATTATTGATTTTATAAATATATCTATAATTAATTTATTTTAAATGTACATATTAATTTTAATTTTACCTTTAATAAGTTCAATTTTTTGTGGTTTATATGGTAGGAAGCTAGGATATCAAGGAGTAAAAATTTTTTCATGTGTTTTATTAATGCTAACGTCTCTTATTTCATTTTTATGTTTTTTTGAGGTTATAATATTAAACTCTAATATTCAATTTTATTTATGATCTTGATTTGATTTAGGTTTATTATATAATAATATTCAACTACAATTTGATCATATTGTATGCTCTATGTTGATTTTAGTAACGTTAGTTTCCTTTTTTGTTCATCTATTTTCTACTTCTTATATGGATGGGGATCCTCATTTACCTAGATTTATGTCTTATTTATCTTTATTCACTTTCTTTATGATTATTTTAGTAACTAGTAATAATTTAGTACAATTATTTATAGGTTGAGAAGGTGTAGGATTATGTTCTTATTTATTAATAGGCTTTTGATATACTAGAATTCAAGCTAATAAATCAGCAATAAAAGCTATGATTTTAAATAAAGTAGGTGATATTGGTCTTTTGTTAGGAATGGTCATGATATGATATTTTATAGGAAGTTTTGATTATAATACTATATTTTCTTATTCTTTTTTTTTAAGTAAAGAAAATATAAATCTGGATTTAATTTCTTTTTTATTATTAATAGGAGTAATAGGAAAATCAGCTCAAATAGGTTTACATACTTGATTACCTGATGCAATGGAAGGCCCAACTCCAGTTTCAGCATTAATTCACGCAGCTACTATGGTAACTGCAGGTGTTTTTCTTATAATTAGAATGTCACCTTTTTTTGAAAATACTCCTACTATTCTGATTGTTATCGTATTGTTAGGAAGTTTAACAGCTTTCTTCACTTCTTCTATCGGATTAACTCAAAATGATTTAAAAAAAGTTATAGCTTATTCAACATGTAGTCAATTAGGTTATATGGTAATGATTTGTGGTTTTTCTCAGTATAATACTGGATTATTTCATCTTATTAACCATGGATTTTTCAAAGCTTTATTATTTTTAAGTGCTGGTTCTATTATACATGCTTTAACAGATGAACAAGATTTTAGAAAAATGGGTTCAATGAATTTAATAACTCCTTTTAGTTATATATGTATTGTTATAGGTTCTATATCCTTAATGGGTTTACCTTTTTTAACAGGGTTTTACTCTAAAGACTTAATAATTGAATTAATATACGGTGAACATTATCTAAGATTCGCATTATGATTAGGTGTTTTATCAGCTTTTATAACTGCTTTTTATTCATTTAGGTTGATTCATTTTACTTTTTTTAATAATCCTCAAAGTAATATAAAAAATTTTTCTCATTCTCATGAAGGCCCATGAAATTTAAGATTACCTTTATTTTTATTACTTGTTTTTAGTATTATTATTGGGTATTTTTTAGAATATTTTATTTTAAAAGATGAGTTACCTATTATTATAGAAAATTTAAATAAATTTTTACCTTTAATTGTAAGTTTGATTGGGTCTATATTATCTTTAATTTTGGGTTTTTTATTATTTAAATGATGAAAATTGTGAATGAATTCTTTGAATATAAAAATTTATTCTTTTACAAATGGTGCTTGATATTTTGATAATGTCTTTAACTATTATATCACTTCTCCGATAATTAAATTAGGTTTATCTATAACATATAAATTAATTGATAATCAATTATTAGAATTTTTAGGTCCTACAAATGTTTATAATAATTTTACTAAAAATTCTAGTAAAATAAGTAATGTTCACTCTGGTAAGTTATCTATATATGTATTGTTACTTATAATTTTTATCTTTTTTTCATTAATTAAATTTTAGGGAAATCCTATTCCTTTTGATTTTGGAGGAATAAAAATAGTGAAATTATTTATACATGTTAGTGAAAGCGTATAAGTGAGTTAATAACAATTTATTGATACCTATCAGGATAATTAAAGTAGATTATTAATTAACCAAAGACGGGAAGCTATAAAAGCCACGTTTTAACTGAAACAAAGTAAAATTATACAGCAGTAAAGAATTCTATACAATTGAATTAATTCAGATATGGTTATTTCACTTAGTCTTGTCTAATTAAGTGCCAGCAGACGCGGTTATACTTAAAAGGCAAATTTTTATAATAAAACAGTTAATATGTGTAGCAACTTAAATAAATACAAAGCACGTTTTTGAAGTGGTTAAATACACAAAAATAGTTATTCTTAAAATGAAGATATTGTATTTAATATTGTGAAACATGAAAAAAAGGGAATTAAATAGGATTAGATACCCTAGTAAACCTTTTTGTAAATTGATAATATCTACCTGAACAGTATACTTTTAAAAGTGAAAATCAAAAATTTTGGCTGTTTACTTTCCAATTAGAGGAGCATGTAATTTAATCCGATAATCCGCGAAGAATCTTACCTATTCTTGAAATCCCAGGCGCTGCATGGTCGTCGTCAGTTTAAATATTTAGTTTAAACTCAATCCAAAAATGGATTAAGTCAGATGGTATGACCCTTATGAATAGGGATATTATGTGCTACAATAATTAAATTAATCTAAACTTGAATTCGAATAAAAAATGTAACTTTTTTTGAAGGTGAATTTAATAGTAAATAGAAATAAGAAAGTTCTATTGAATAGGTTCAAGTATGAGTACAAATTGCCCGTCGCCTTTATCAATAATCAAATTAAAGATAGAGCAAGTCGTAACATAGTGGGGGTAAGGGAACTTGCCCCTGAAATTATATTTATGGAACAATTATATATTTATTTATCTATTATTATTTTAATAGGGTCAATTATGGTGATTTCATCACTAAACCCTATTCACTCAGTTTTTTGGTTAGTTTTAGTTTTTTTAAATAGTGCGGCTTTATTATTATTATTAGGTTTTGATTTTATACCTCTTATGTTAGTAGTAGTTTATGTTGGAGCTATAGCTATATTATTTTTATTTGTTATTATGATGTTGGACGTTTTACATTTAAAAAGAGTAGAATCAATAACTAATATTATTCCCATAATAATTATAGCTTTTACTAATATAATCACATATCTTTATTGATATTTTAATGATTTTAATATTAAAAATGAGTTTAATTGTTTAGATGTATGAAATTTTGATATTAATAACCAAATAAATATTATAGGAAAATTACTCTATACTTATTATTGTTATCCTTTTATCATCATGAGTCTTCTTCTTTTAGTTGCCATGATAGGAGCCATAGTATTAGTTTTAGATTTAGGTCTTATTACTAGAAGACAAAAATTAATTAACCAACATCAAAGATATATTAATAAACATTAATATGAGAATTGACTATCAAATCATTTTATTAATTATAATTTTTTCAGTGGTCTTATCTACAATTATAGCTACAGCATCTTTCCTGCTAACAGATAAAACACCAGATAAAGAAAAAGTATCAGTATATGAGTGTGGATTTGATCCATTTCATTCTCCAGGAAAACCTTTTTCTATAAGATTTTTTTTAATAGCTATTTTATTTTTAGTTTTTGATTTAGAAATTTCTTATTTATTTCCTTGATCATGCTGTACAAATTTAATCTCAATCAAAGGTCAAACTATTGTTATTTTATTTTTAATTATATTAACTTTAGGTTTAATTTATGAATGAATAAAAGGAGGATTAGAATGAGAATAATGTCTTTAGATTTATTTATTCTTCCTTTATCTTTATTTATTCTTAGTATGTTAGGTATATCTATTAATAGATCTAATATAATAATGATTTTATTATGTTTAGAAATGATGCTTCTTTCTATAATTTTATCTTTTTTGTTTGGGTCTTTTTTTTTAAATAATGACTTAGGTCAATTAAATTCTATATTTATAATGACCATGGCAGCTGTAGAATCAGCTATCGGATTATCTATAATGATAGTATTTTCAAAAATTAAAGGCTCAGTATCCATTAGATTTTTGAATGTTTTAAAAGGATAATGAACAGTTTAATTTTTTTAATTATCCAAATTATAAAGTTTTTAATAATTACCATACCCGTTTTAATTTCAGTAGCTTATTTAACTTTAGCAGAAAGAAAAATTATAGGTTATTCACAAGCTAGAAAAGGACCTAATGTGGTTGGTATTTATGGTCTTTTGCAACCTTTAGCTGATGGAATTAAATTGTTCTCTAAAGAAATGGTTATACCCAATCATGTTAGTATTTTTCTTTATTTTTTTTCTCCTATTTTAGCCTTAACTTTAGGTTTAGCAGTATGAGGGTTAATCCCTCTTAATACAAGTTCTGTGATGAGTGATATAAATCTAGGTATATTAATAATGTTTGCTTTATCATCAGTAGGTGTCTATGCTATTTTAATGTCAGGATGATCTAGTAATTCTAAATATGCTTTTATGGGTTCATTAAGAGCAGCAGCCCAGATGATTAGTTATGAGGTTTCTATTGGTTTAATTATTATTTCAGTAATTATTTGTTGCGGTTCAATGAATCTAATAAATATTATATATATTCAAGAACAATCTATATGATTTGTTTTTCCTTTATTACCTGCAGCTTTTATGTTTTTTATATCTTGTTTAGCAGAAACTAATAGAGCTCCTTTTGATTTAACTGAGGGTGAATCGGAATTAGTTTCTGGTTATAATGTTGAATACTCTTCAATGACTTTTGCTCTATTTTTTTTAGCTGAATATTCTCATATTATTTTTATGAGTTTTTTATTCGCTCTTGTATTTTTAGGGGGTTGATCTTTATTTATTATTTCTTTTCCACTTATATTTTTTATTAAGGGGACTTTTATAGTTTTTTTATTTGTTTGAGTTAGGACTTCTTTTCCTAGATTAAGATATGATCAACTTATGAGCTTATTATGAAAAACATATCTACCTTTAAGTTTAAGTTTTATTATTTTAGTTAACTCAGTTCTATGAGTATTTAACGGATTACCTCCAATTTCATGTATATAAAAGTTTTATTATTCTTAATATTTATAGCTATAGTTCATTTATTTATATCTTCTAGATCTAATAACCAGAAATTAAATATTATAGCATTAATTTGATCTATAATAATTCTTATTCTTAATAGTGGTATTCTTTTACTTTACAATAGATCTAATAATTTTCAAATTTTTAATGAAAATTATTGATTAATTGAAGCATTTAATTTAAATTGAGGTAATATACTATTAACTATAGATGGTTTATCTTTATTTTTTATTTCATTAAGTATTTTATTAGTACCTATATGTCTAATTATGAGTTGAAAAGCTATAAATAATTTTAAAAAAGAATTTTTGATTAGTTTATTTTTTATATTAATCTTATTAATAGGAGTTTTTACAATTATGGATATAATTGGGTTTTATATTTTATTTGAGGCTATTCTTATACCTATGTTTTTAGTTATTGGAATATGAGGATCTAGAGAAGAAAAAATTAAAGCAGCTTTTTATTTTTTCTTTTATACCCTTATAGGGTCTTTATTAATGTTATTGAGTATTTTTAAACTTTATTCTTTAATTGGGACAACTAATTATTTTAATATTATAACAATAGACTTACCATCTAATCTACAATTTTGAATGTTTTTAGGGTTCTTTGCTAGTTTATCAGTTAAAATTCCTATGATACCTTTTCACATATGATTACCTCAAGCACATGTTGAAGCTCCAGTAGCAGGGTCTGTATTATTAGCCGGAATATTATTAAAACTTGGGGGTTATGGGTTTCTAAGATTTGGATTTCCTTTATTTCCTGTAGCATCTTATTATTTTTCACCTTTTATTATTATATTAAGCTTAATTGCCATTGTCTACGCTAGTTTTACGACTTGTAGACAAACAGATATAAAAAGGTTAATCGCTTATTCATCAGTTTCACATATGGGATTAGTAACTTTAGCTATATTTTGTCATTCTAAAGAAGGAGTTATAGCCTCCATTATCATGATGATTGCACACGGGTTAGTAAGTTCTGGTTTATTTATGAGTTCAGCTGTATTATATGTAAGACACCACTCCAGAGCTATAAAATATTTTAGAGGTTTAACCGTTACCATGCCTATATTTTCGTTAATTACGTTAATCCTAGTTCTAGCTAATATAGGGTTTCCTTTAACATTAAATTTTATTGCAGAGTTTTTATCTATATTAGCTGCTTTTTGCTACTCTAAAATAACAGGAATTTTAGCTTGTTTAGGTGCATTAATGTCAACCGTTTACGCTTTGTATTTTTACAATCGTGTTTATTTCGGGGAGTTATCTTCTCATTTATTAAAATCAAGAGAAATGTTAGAATTTGAGTTTCAAGCATTTTTACCTTTAGTACTATTAACAATATTTTTAGGTTTATTTCCTAATTTAATTTTACAATTTATTATACCCAGTTCTCTGATAAATATTAGTCTTTAATTAGGCTTTCTTAAGTGAGAATAAGAAAAGAAAACCCTATAATTTCACCTATTAACTCTATGGTTATTGATTTACCAAGTCCATCTAATATAAGCTACTTATGAAATTTTGGATCTCTATTAGGTCTATGTTTAGGTATTCAAATAATTACTGGAATTTTTTTAGCGATGCATTACTCAGCTGACGTCTCAATAGCTTTTTCTTCAGTTACTCATATATTAGAAGATGTTAATTACGGTTTCATTTTAAAATATTTACATGCTAATGGAGCTTCGGCTTTCTTTATTTGTGTTTATATACACATAGCAAGAGGGTTATACTACGGAAGCTATTTAAGATCTCATCTATGATTTTCTGGAGTAGCAATATTTTTAATAATGATGTTAACAGCTTTTATTGGTTATGTTTTACCTTGAGGTCAAATGTCATTCTGAGGTGCAACTGTAATAACTAATTTTGTTTCAGCAATTCCTTACATAGGTAATGATGTTGTTCAATGAATATGAGGAGGTTTTAGCGTAAGTAATGCTACTTTAAATAGGTTCTTTAGTTTACATTATTTATTTCCTTTTGTCTTAGCATTATTAGCTGGAATTCACGTTGTTTTATTACATGAACATGGATCTAACAGTCCCATAGGTTTAAACCCTAATGCAGATAAAATCCCCTTTCATTCTTATTTTTCTAGTAAAGATGCTTATGGGTTTATTTTATTATTTATTCTTTTATCAATATTAGTGTTTTATATACCTAATTATTTAGGAGACCCTGAAAACTACATAAAAGCTAATCCTTTAGTTACTCCAGTTCATATTATGCCAGAATGATATTTTTTATTTGCTTATGCTATTTTAAGAGCTATACCTAATAAATTAGGAGGTGTAATAGCTTTAGTAATAAGTGTTCTAGTATTAGCTGTATTACCTTTTGTTCATACAAGCTATTTAAAAGGGTTATCCTTTAGACCTCTAGGAAAATTCCTTTATTGATTTTTTATGGTTAATTTTATATTATTAACTTGAATAGGTTCCAAACCTGTAGAAGATCCTTATATATTCATAGGTCAATTATCTAGTATCTTTTACTTTTCTTATTTTTTATTATTAATCCCTATTGCAGGATTAATAGAAAATAAAATAGTATTTAATTAATTTAAATTACGCTTGCGTACCAATATATGAGTGGATATATTACACGTTGAATTTGTTCAACTAATCATAAAGATATAGGAACATTATATATCGTATTTGGAGCATTTTCTGGTATGGTCGGTACAGCTTTAAGTATGTTAATTAGACTAGAATTAACAGGACCTGGGCCTATGTTCGGTGACGATCATTTATATAATGTTATAGTAACAGCTCATGCTTTTGTCATGATTTTTTTCTTAGTAATGCCTGTTTTAATAGGAGGATTTGGAAATTGATTCGTTCCATTATACATAGGAGCCCCAGATATGGCTTTTCCAAGATTAAATAATTTAAGTTTTTGATTACTTCCTCCTGCTTTATTATTACTTTTAGGTTCATCATTAGTAGAACAAGGAGCAGGAACAGGGTGAACTGTTTACCCTCCCTTGTCAGGACCTCAAACACATTCAGGAGGTTCCGTAGATATGGCCATCTTTAGTTTACATTGTGCAGGTGCCTCATCAATTATGGGAGCTATTAATTTTATTACCACGATATTTAATATGAGAGCACCAGGATTAACTATGGATAAACTACCTTTATTCGTTTGATCTGTTTTAATTACTGCCTTTTTATTATTACTATCATTACCAGTTTTAGCAGGTGCTATAACTATGTTACTAACTGATAGAAACTTTAATACTACATTTTTCGATCCTGCCGGTGGTGGAGATCCTGTGTTATATCAACATTTATTTTGATTCTTTGGTCATCCTGAAGTATATATTTTAATTTTACCTAGTTTCGGAATTGTGTCTCAGATAGTCCCTGTTTTCTCATCTAAAGATCAAATTTTTGGTTATTTAGGTATGGTTTATGCTATGTTAGCTATAGCTTTCCTAGGTTTTATAGTATGAGCTCATCACCTATTTACAGTAGGTATGGATGTAGACACTAGAGCTTATTTCACTGCAGCAACAATGATAATAGCAGTCCCAACAGGTATAAAAATCTTTAGTTGAATCGCCACTATGTACGGAGGAAAGATAAGATTTGCCACACCAATGCTATGAGCTGTAGGATTTATTTTTCTATTTACTATAGGAGGTTTAACAGGTATAGTCCTAGCTAACGGATCTCTAGATATTATGCTACATGATACTTACTATGTAGTCGCTCATTTCCACTACGTTTTATCTTTAGGCGCAGTTTTCGGAATGTTCGCAGGATTTTATTATTGATTTGGTAAGATAACAGGTTATTCATATAATGAGGTTTACGCAAAAATCCATTTCTGAATTACATTCATTGGAGTTAATTTAACCTTTTTTCCACAACACTTCTTAGGCCTAGCTGGTATGCCTAGACGTTATTCCGATTTTCCAGATAGCATGGCTCAATGAAATTTAGTGAGTTCACTAGGTTCTACCATTTCCATTATTGGAGTTGTATGATTTATTTTTGTCATATACGACGCATTCGTAAGAGAAGAAAAATTCATATCCTGAATGCCTAACGAATATAATGCCTCTAACACTTTAGAATGGGTTTTTAACTCACCACCAACACTCCACACTTATAACGAATTACCCCTAGTTAAAATTTACAAATAACGCTTGCGTACCAAAACCACAACACTCGCAAAACCTCGCCCAAACGTCGCCGGCCCTCCAACCTACGCCAGCCAGCGGGCCTAGTTTGCACCCAACACGCACAAACTACGACACTCCAAACACACATGTACTCGGGTACGCAAGCGTTATTTGTAAATTTTAACTAGGGGTAATTCGTAATAAGTGTGGAGTGTTGGTGGTGAG